TTTTGTTGTTCAAAAAGAATAGTTTCGTTTTTGTAATTTTCTAATTGTTTCAAAGCCTTTGCGGTGGAATTAAGAAAATTCAATTTTTCTCGCTCTATCTCAGAGTATCCATTGACTCGAAACTGCTCGGCCTCCATTTCTATTTTTCGTAAGCGAGTCCGGGCCTTTTCTAGCTGTTCAACGGCCCCCTCACGCAGTTCTTCTGAATTTCGAATAGTATTCAAGATTCTCTGTTTTCGATTATCTAATAAATCACTTAATGAAAGTAGATTCTCTTTCCATTCATTTAAAAACTTCCATGATCCCTTCCCGAACCAAACATGAATCTTTCGATTCATTTGGCTCTCCTGCTCAATTACTTATGCAAAATTCCCCATATCTTTTTTTGAATGTAATGAGCCTATCCTCTATTCTCTCTTAATATTCCAAAATCAAAATATAAAAACCAATCACTAATACAAAACCAAAAAAGTCGGAGGACTCTTCTGACCAAACACAAAAACTATGTAATTGTCAGCAAAGTTGTTTTTTTTTCAAATCCAAAAAAGATTTTATTTCTTTATACACAATACATAGGTCGTCGATTCAGCATTGGATAAAAAACGGGGATTTAATCCCAATTTTTCTAATAAGTGGTTAAAATAATTTTATCCATATGAGTGTTCTATATTGATAAATTATTCATTTTGAAAGACTCTCTATATTCAATTAATATAATGGTAGAAAGAGTACCATGCTGCGTCTGGACTTCAAACGATTTAGCTTTAACCATAGTGAATGGTCCCATAGTTTTGGTTGATAGAGAATCAAAGTGGATTTACCAACGAATCACGAAATGCTATGGTTCTTGCATATGATTTATTTATTCAGAAGTCATTCGTGAGATCATGTACCTCTCTTTCCTAGTTATAACAGAAAAAGTACAGCTGGTTGGGTCCAGCCTATTCTTGAAATAAACAACTCGCACGCACTCCCTTTCCAAAAAAGACCAATACCCCAAGCACTACACTTAGATTTATTAGATTTGTTGCTAAAATATCGGTATTAAACCCGAAACTCCCGGCGGACGGCCAGTGGCCCAAATAAACGAAAGAATCGGTTACATTTTTCATATGATCTCCTCTTATAGATAGACTAAAAAAAAGAACAGAGTTCTTTTTGTATCTCCCTGCCACCCCTTATTTATATATATATATATTTATTTATATATATTATATATAAATAATAAATTTTATTAGAAAATTTTCTGTTTATAAATATAAAAAAAGAAAGTCAAAAAATATTCGATTTATAATATAAATGGCGAATTACCCCCTTTATTGAAACCCTTCCTAAAAAACCTAAAAGGGGTTTCCTTGGACTACAAACGGGAAGGATGAAAGCAAGTAGGTATACTAATTCCTCATCCGCAAATCAGCCCTTCCCGTGGGTTATTTTCTCAACGAATAGGTAATTGTAGAAGGGAAATCTTGATATAATTCGAAAAAGCAAATGACAGGTTCAAGGCAATAAAATATGCAAAAATTTGCTTTTTCTTATTTATAAGATTCAATTTATAAGATTAAACAAAAGGATTCGCAAATAAAAGTGCTAATGCTACAACCAGGCCATAAATTGTTAAAGCTTCCATAAAAGCTAGACTAAGCAATAAAGTACCTCGGATTTTTCCCTCCGCCTCGGGCTGTCTCGCGATACCTTCTACAGCTTGGCCCGCAGCAGTACCTTGACCAACTCCAGGTCCAATAGAAGCAAGCCCTACAGCCAATCCAGCAGCAATAACAGAAGCGGCAGAAATCAGTGGATTCATGATAAGTTCCTCATACAAAAAAAATAAATGGTTAATAATACAGTCAGCCAATGAATTCTAACTTAATTATTCCATCGCTACAATTCATCCAGGCGAAGTAACTACAAACTTCAAATTGAAGTAATAATCTTATCCAAGTATCAAAACTACTTTACTTCGATATCTCTTTTTTAATTCTTATCGACAAAGTCTTTGCGAATCCATACGACTTCCGTCCATCCATTTCTTTGTTCCGAACCATTCTTTGAATTCTTCGATCTTTTTCTTAATTTCATCTGTTTATTCATTCAACTCACAGTCCCAGAGGATACGCAAGGACTTATATTAGAATATCCATCGAAAGTTCTAGTAGTAGGGCAAATTAAATATATCTTTAGCATTTAGTTCATATAGAACTAGTCAATATCGAATATTACATATACATGTCTTTCTTCCATAACGTAAACCAATTCTTCATTCATCTTAGATTCAATCGGATTCGAGACTCATGCGTCGAAACAAGTTGACTTATAGCATAGTGACTTATTTACATATAATATACCTAGTATAAATAGAATTCTGTAGAGAATGGTATGATATAAATGTACCAACCATAAATTTAAGGAAAAAGCGCTTTTAGATCTCTTTTCCCCCCTTTTTTTCAATTCTCTACTCTAATATCGTATTTTGGTTTTGGATATTACTCTAGATTGT